CGTTTTTTTAAATAGGGCAGTATATGAATAAGGGAGAAACTCCATGAAAGAAAAATTAATGATTCATATAAATCACTTAGTGGGAAATGGCCCGAATAAATCCAACGAGTGATTAATAATCCTGTTAGACATAAAAAAGTAGCTAGCATCCCCTTTTCTGACGAATCATATGGTTTTATGATTTCATTGCCCAATAAGGTTATTAAATGAATTGTAATCACAATTGAAACAATAGAAAAGGAAATATGAGTTAATATATGCTCTAAAGTTGAAAATATCATAAAAAAGAAAAAAGGTGGGGATCCCCCATATTAATATTAATTATTGGGAATTTAATTTATTTTTATTATAGGATCTATTGGATCTCGTTTAGAAGATGGCATGCCGCCACTCGGACTCGAACCGAGATGCTCTAGCACTGCTTCCTAAGAGCAGCGTGTCTACCGATTTCACCATAGCGGCTTGCTCGAATTCATAATAGCCTATTTATATTCAATAGTCGAGATTGAACAAGTCAATTCAATCAAATATGTTTTTTTAGTAAAAATTAAATTGATAAAAAAAATGAGTTCAAAAGTCAATTTGAAGATTCATTAGTTTCATTTATTTTCCTTTAAGTGTCCAATCTTAGGGCTTTTTACGTAGTTTATGCGATTCTAAAATCGAACTCTTGCAGCTATAGAAATCTCTCTCTAGAATAAAAAGAATAAAAAAACTTTTTTCCTTTTTTACGCTTATTGTCATGTCATTATTTCTGGTTTATCTGATTTCATAATCATAAATTTGAAACAAAAAAGAATTTTTCTCAATGAATCTAAAACTATTTTGTATTTGGAGTACTGCAAATTGACACTTGTACATAATATAATAATATCTCAACAATCAAGTTCTTTTATTGATTCTTTTATTGATGATCTGAAAATTGGAGATATATGGTAAATCCATTACATATGGTAAATGCAATAAATTAAGAAGTTAGTTTTTAACATGGAATCCATTAGTTTCAACAATCTGCCCTTCCCGAAAAAGATAAAAAATTTTATTTATTGGAATTGTAAAGGTCGATGGGGAAAAAAAGACTCCCCACCACCAAAATATGAGTGAAAACATAAAAAAAAAAATAAAAAATTGTATTTATTTTTTTATTTAGATTTTTAGATTTAGAATTCAGAAAATAGAAGAATTATTCTTTTAGACATAACATTAAGATTCTATTTCATATTAATATGAACTTTGATTTTATATTAACAAATTACTGATCCAATTTTTTGAATCAAATGCATTTCGATTATTCCAATATTTTAGGACTTATTTGTTTGTCGTACAAAAAAACTTTTTGAATTCCCGGTAGAAAGAGATTTCCCTAATGACAAAGCTTTTAACGACGCCCAATATCCTTTCATTTTCCAAATATTTTTACGAATACGCTTTTTTGATATCGAAGTACGTTTTTTTGGAACTGCCATTTAAAAATGAAGAAGTTACTCATTGTTATAGTTGGATGTGAAAGACATCTATTGTTCTATTATTATTCTTATTCATTATCTATTTTTTCTCTAAATAATATAATATTCTCTTCATAAAAAAGAAATATAATATAGATATGTCAAAGATCCATGAAAACTGGATCAAAAATGACTCGAAATAACAAAATATTCCGTAAAACCAAAAATTTTTGGTTTGGAACTATTAGTTCGCGTTGTTTATCTCTCAAAGTTATATCTTTAGAATCTGCATGTCATAGAAATCAAATCAAACTTAATAAAATAAAAAAAGAATCTAAAAGACCTTTATTTTCGGCATTCTATACTTGATTTACATGTAATAAAATACCAGGATTGTACTTTTGACTAATAAATTGATAGTCAAACTAGAAAAAAATACAACTAAATTCAATTTTAAAATTCGAATGAGACTAGTAATAAATCTGTTAAAAGATACGTGGTTTGATAAAAAAGGATCTTAGTCATTTTTGATCCTTTCTCGCTAAAAAGTTCATTTTAGTTCCATATTTTTATAAACTTTACTAATAAATTGTTTTGATTGAAATGGAAAACAATCAATCCCATAATGAATTAGTTAATTAATTGAAAATTAGTTAATGAATTGAAATAAACTAACTAAAATCAAGAGTTTTTTTCATTAGACCGATGACCTTAGTTAATCTTATAATTCCTATCAGCATCAAATACTCTTTTTAGGCTAAATTTTTATCCTTGCTCTATGAATATAAATTTTGATTACGATAAATTATTCTATTTTTATTTTCCTATTATAAGTGTTCGTTTTTTTATATGTCACTTGGTCATATCATTTGACCAATTGTAACTTCTTTTTTGAATATTTGAACGGTTTTGAAAAGACTCAGAATAATTAATATTAATAAATACTAATATAAACTTCTTAAATCAGTTAGTGCATATCTTGATTTTTTATTGACTTTTTCGAAAGGTAAGATCCGGTGAATCGGAAACAATTAATTAAGAATAAAAAACTTTTTTTATGGAACAGACATATCAATATGCGTGGATAATACCTTTTCTTCCACTTCCAGTTCCTATGTTAATAGGGTTGGGACTTCTTCTTTTTCCGACGGCAACAAAAAGTCTTCGCCGTATGTGGGCTTTTCAGAGCGTTTTGTTGTTAAGTATAGTCATGATTTTTTCCATGAATCTTTCTATTCAGCAAATAAATAGTAGTTCTGTCTATCAATATGTATGGTCTTGGATTATTAATAATGATTTTTCGTTAGAATTCGGATACTTGATCGATCCACTTACTTCTATTATGTCAATACTAATCACTACTGTTGGAATTTTGGTTCTTATTTATAGTGATAATTATATGTCTCATGATCACGGGTATTTGAGATTTTTTGCTTATATGAGTTTTTTCAGTACTTCTATGTTGGGATTAGTTACTAGTTCAAATTTGATACAAATTTATATTTTTTGGGAATTAGTTGGAATGTGTTCGTATCTATTAATAGGATTTTGGTTCACACGACCTGTTGCAGCAAAGGCTTGTCAAAAAGCCTTTGTAACTAATCGTGTTGGCGATTTTGGTTTATTATTAGGCATTTTAGGGTTTTATTGGGTAACGGGGAGTTTCGAATTTCGTGATTTATTCCAAATATTCAATAACTTGATTTCTAATAATGAGGTCGATTTTTTATTTGTTACCTTGTGCGCTGTTCTTTTATTTGCCGGTGCGATTGCTAAATCTGCACAATTTCCTCTTCATGTATGGTTACCTGATGCGATGGAAGGGCCGACTCCTATTTCGGCCCTTATACATGCTGCTACGATGGTAGCAGCGGGCATTTTTCTTGTAGCCCGACTTATGCCTCTTTTCATAGTCATACCCCACATAATGAATTTTATCTCTTTGATAGGGATAATAACAGTTTTTTTAGGAGCTACTTTAGCTCTTGCTCAAAAAGATATTAAGAGGGGTTTAGCCTATTCCACAATGTCTCAATTGGGTTATATGATGTTAGCTTTAGGTATGGGGTCTTATCGCAGTGCTTTATTTCATTTGATTACTCATGCTTATTCTAAAGCATTATTGTTCTTAGGATCGGGATCCGTTATTCATTCAATGGAAACTCTTGTTGGGTATTGTCCAAAAAAAAGTCAGAATATGGTGCTTATGGGAGGTTTAACAAAACATGTACCAATTACAAAAAATTCTTTTTTATTAGGTACACTTTCTCTTTGCGGTATTCCACCCCTTGCTTGTTTTTGGTCCAAAGATGAAATTCTTAATGATAGTTGGTTGTATTCACCTATTTTTGCAATAATAGCTTGGTCTACGGCAGGATTAACGGCATTTTATATGTGTCGGATTTATTTACTTACTTTTGAAGGACATTTAAACGTTCATTTTCAAAATTACAGTGGAAAAAGGAATACCCCCTTATATTCAATATCGCTATGGGGTAAAGAAGGTTCAAAAATAAGTAACAAAAACTTTCGTTTGGTAACTTTATTAAAAATGAATAAGAATGGACGTCCTTCTTTTTTTTCAAATAGAGTATATAAAATTGATGAGAATGTAAGAAATATGACTCCACCCTTTCTTTCTATTCCGAATTTTGGCAATACCAAGACTTCTTTGTATCCTTATGAATCGGATAATACGATGTTATTCCCAATACTTATATTAATTATATTTACTTTGTTCGTTGGATTCTTAGGAATTCCTTTAAATCAAGACGTGGATATATTAACAAAATGGTTAACCCCGTCTATAAATCTTTTACATAAAAATTCAAATAATTCAATAGATTGGTATGAATTTTGTAAAGATGCCTTTTTTTCAGTCAGTATAGCCTCTTTCGGAATATTTATAGCATTTTTTTTATATAAACCTCTTTATTCATCTTTTCAAAATTTGGACTTAATTAATTCATTTTTTAAAATGGGGCCTAGGAGAAATTTTTATGACAAAATAAAAAATGCTATATATGATTGGTCATATAATCGGGGGTACATAGATGCCTTTTATGGAACATTCTTTATTGTGGGGACGAGAAAATTCGCCGAATTCACTCATTTTTTTGATAGACGAATAATTGATGGAATTCCAAATGGAGTTGGTCTTATCAGTTTCTTTGTAGCAGAGGTTATTAAATCGGTAGGGGGGGGACGTATTTCTTCTTATCTGTTCTTTTATTTTTCTTATGTATCCATTTTTTTAGTAATTTACTACTTTTTGAATCTTTAAGTCTTTCTTTAAGTCTTTAAGAAAAATCCATTTCATGAATAAAATGTGACCAATTATCCAACCAACAAAACTACTTGTTACAAATAGCATCTTGCTGTTGCATCGAAACATAAAAATGTTGACTAATCTCGCTAACATTGAACTTGGTAAAATGAAATGATTGAATAATTGAAAAATGAGATTATTCAGGAATACACATTGAATGCTGAGATTACGCATTGAATTTCTGGTAGTAGATCCATAATCAAAGAAGTGTTTGTGATTATTGCAGA